TCCTGATTCGACATTAGAAGTATATTGATTATTCCCCAATAAACGAAGACTTTTTTCTGTAAATACTGCATATTTGATTCCATCCATAAATCCATTTTCTTCCCTATGAGTTCCAGTATCGATAAGAATTCTAGTTCTTACTGTTCATATGTTATAGTATGAATATAACATACCAATTCGTTATATATGGATGATGAGATTCCATTGATACAGAGCCAATTCCAATAGACTTATTTCATGTTCCCATTGGCGTGCATCCAGCAGGAATTGAACCTACGAATTTGCCAATTATGAGTTGGGCGCTTTAACCATTCAGCCATGGATGCTTAACAGGGATCATCGTACATCGTGAATGTGAATAACCAAATTAAAATTAAAATTAAATATTTAGGAGGAATCAATGAGACGACATCAATTAAAATTCTGGATATTCGAATTGAGAGAGATATTGAGAGAGATCAAGAATTCTCGCTATTTATTAGATTCATGGACCAAATTCGATTCAGTGGGATCTTTCACTCACATTTTTTTCCACCAAGAACGTTTTATGAAACTCTTTGACCCCCGAATTTGGAGTATCCTACTTTCACGTGATTCACAGGGTGCAACAAGCAATCGATATTTCACGATCAAAGGTGTAGTACTGCTTGTAGTAGTGGTCCTTATATCTCATATTAACAATCGAAAGATGGTCGAAAGAAAAAATCTCTATTTGATGGGGCTTCTTCCTATACCTATGAATTCCATTGGACCCAGAAATGAGACATTGGAAGAATCTTTTTGGTCTTCCAATAGAAATAGGTTGATTGTTTCGCTCCTGTATCTTCCAAAAGGGAAAAAGATTTCTGAGAGTTGTTTCATGGATCCGCAAGAGAGTACTTGGGTTCTCCCAATAAAGAAAAAGTGTATCATGCCTGAATCGAACCGGGGTTCGCGGTGGTGGAGGAACCGGATCGGAAAAAAGAGGGATTCTAGTTGTCAGATATCTAATGAAACCGTAGCTGGAATTGAGATTTCATTCAAAGAGAAAGATAGCAAATATCTAGAGTTTCTTTTTTTATCCTATACGGATGATCCGATCCGCAAGGACCCTGATTGGAAATTGTTTGATCGTCTTTCTCCGAGGAAGAAACGAAACATAATCAACTTGAATTCGGGACAACTATTCGAAATCTTAGGGAAAGACTTGATTTGTTATCTCATGTCTGCTTTTCGTGAAAAAAGACCAATTCAGGGGGGGAGTTTCTTCAAACAACAAGGAGCTGGGGCAACTATGCAATCCAATGATATCGAGCATGTTTTCCATCTCTTCTCGAGAAACAAGTGGGGTATTTCTTTGCAAAATTGTGCTCAATTTCATATGTGGCAATTCCGCCAAGATCTTTTCGTTAGTTGGGGGAAGAATCAGCACGAATCGGATTTTTTGAGGAACGTCTCGAGAGAGAATTGGATTTGGTTAGACAATGTGTGGTTGGTAAACAAGGATCGGTTTTTTAGCAAGGTACGGAATGTATTGTCAAATATTCAATATGATTCCACAAGATCTATTTTCGTTCAAGTAACGGATTCTAGCCAATGGAAAGGATCTTCTTCTGATCAATCCAGAGATCTTTTCGATTCCGTTAGAAATGAGAATTCAGAATATCACACATTGATCGATCAAACAGAGATAGAATCAGATCGATTCCCGAAATGCCTTTTTGGATCTTCCTCCATGTCCTGGCTATTCACGGAACCTGAGAAGCGGATGAATAATCATCCGCTTCCGGAAGAAATCGAAGAATTTCTTGGGAATCCTACAAGATCAATTCGTTCTTTTTTCTCTGACAGATGGTCAGAACTTCATCTGGGTTCGAATCCTACTGAGAGGTCCACTAGAGATCAGAAATTGTTGAAGAAAAAACAAGATGTTTCTTTTGTCCCTTCCAGGCGAGCGGAAAATAAAGAAATGGTTGATATATTCAAGATAATTACGTATTTAAAAAATACCGTCTCAATTCATCCTTCGGAACCAGATCCGGGATGTGATATGGTTCCGAAGGATGAACCGGACAGTTCCAATAAGATTTCATTCTTGAACAAAAATCCATTTTTTGATTTCTTTCATCTATTCCATGACCGGAACAAAGGGGGATACGCGTTACGCCACGATTTTTTTGAATCAGAAGAGAGATTCCCAGAAATGGCGGATCTATTCACTCTATCAATAACCGAGCCGGATCTGGTGTATCATAGGGGATTTGCCTTTTCTATTGATTCCTACGGGTTGGATCAAAAAAAATTCTTGAATGAGGTATTCAACTCCAGAGATGAATCAAAAAATAAATCTTTCTTGGTTCTACCTCCTCTTCAAATCCAATATAGCACCTATGGATACATAAGAAATGTATCGAATCGATTCTTTTTAATGAATAGATCCGATCGCAACTTCGAATATGGAATTCAAAGGGATCAAATAGGAAATGACACTCTGAATCATATAACTCTAATGAAATATACG